GGAAAGAAGAAAAAAAAAGTATATCGAACCTCAGTGAATCTACGATATAATTTTTGGGAAAAGAAAGAAAATTTGGATTTGGATCCAGTCTAGGGGTGGTTCGACGAAATTCTAACATAGAAAGAAGAAAATACTTAGATTAGGTTAGATTAGGATAGTAAGAATTCCTAGTAAGAAAAAAAGTTTGAAAAAATTGTATTACTTAATTATTAATATATTCTTAATATTATTCTATTAATGAACATGACTCTCTTTATTTCTAGTTCTAGTAATTCCTAAGAATTCTATTTTATATTCTAGTACTTCGAAGCCATTCAAATTCTAAGAATTAAAAAAAATATTTAAAAATTTCATTTCTAATGAATTGTATATAGATTCTTTCTTTTCTTCTTATTTATTCTTTTGTATTTGGTTCGAATTGAAAAGAAAATGAGTAGAGTTATAAAGTGAAGTTGATTCAAAATGAAAAGGAGGTTCATGGCTAAGGGTAAAGATATAAGAATTCTAGTGATTTTGGAATGTACCTGTTGTGTTCAAAAGGGTGTCAATAAAAAATCACCGGGCATTTCTAGATATATTACTCAAAAGAATCGACACAATACACCCAATCGATTAGAATTGAGAAAATTTTGTCGCTATTGTCAAAAGTATACGATTCATGGGGAAATAAAGAAATAGATGGAACAGAATGCGTGTGTTATTTTTCCAAGGAGCGGGACTTAACATATATAATAATAAAAAATACTATTTTGGTCGGATCTTAAATGAATAAGAAAAAAATAGAATTGTATTTTTTAAATTATTTTATAAATAAGGAATAAACAAACCATGGATAAATCCAAACAACTTTTTCGTAAATCCAAGCGATCTTTTCGTAGGCGTTTACCCCCAATTGGATCGGGGGATCGAATCGATTATAGAAACATGAGTTTAATTAGTCGATTTATTAGTGAACAAGGAAAAATCTTATCTAGACGGGTGAATAGGTTGACCTTGAAACAACAACGATTAATTACTATTGCTATAAAACAAGCTCGTATTTTATCTTCGTTACCTTTTCGTAATAATGAGAAACAATTGGATAGAGTGGAATCGATCCCTAGAACTACTAGTCCTAGAAAAAAAAAATAGATATATTCCTCAAAACTCCAATTAGAACTTAAACTCAGATTCATGTTTTGCTCGAAAAACCCTAGAATCCATATTTGATTCTTGTGTTATAAAAAAGTAAAAAAGGGGAAAAAATCTTTTTTTCTTGAAAGATGTTCGTTTATTTCTACTATTCAAATCTTCATTTATTTTTCTTCTATCTTCCCGGAGTTCATTCTCCGGGAAATTCTATTTCAATCATTCTTGTTTCTTGTATAATAGATTCTATTAAGATTCTTTTATTCCTTTATTTGATTTGTATTTTATTGATTATTTTATTGGAAATCATATCAAAACAATTCTTATTGGATAAGGCTATTTGCGCAAGTATTTTACGATTCAGAAGCAATTGTCTCTTGTACAGATTTTTTATTAATTTGCTATAACTATAGAATACCCTATCCTCACGAGTTACTGCATTTATACGAGTGATCCACAAACGACGAAAATCTCTCTTTTTCCTGCTCCTATTTCGATGAGAGGAAACCAAAGCTCTCATTCTTTGTTGAGTAGTCGTTCGAGTCAGTCTTGAATGAGCCCCTATAAAGGTTGATGCAAATAAACGAATTTTTTTTCGACGTCTCCGAGCTGTATATCCTCGTTTAACTCTAGTCATTGAATCAAATGAAATTTTCTTGAATAACTAATTGATTTCTCTCAGTCATCCTTTTCCTCCGGTCTATTAATAACAAAACGGATTCTTCCGATATATAAAATATAAATTCCAATGGCTTTTGCTACTATGACCTTCCCGACCACGATTTTTTCTTTTTTCCAGGCATCTTGCCTGGAAAAAAATGCTACTAAATAAAAAAAAAAAAAGAAAAGAATAGGGGGTTCCCTCGTTTCTATGGCAACTTATGAAACGGTGAGGTTCTCTCTATACACCGGAGCCTCTTCTTTCATTTCATCAAATTTTCTTGTGAACTTGTATAGTTCACACTCTTTGGCTCTACCCATTTCTTTTTCAAATAGAATTTTTTTTACAATTCTAATTAGAAAGTAATAAATAGTCCTTTTCACAAAAAAGCTATCCATAAAGTGACGGCATTGAATTCTGAAAGTTGGCTGGGTACTTACCCTATTAGTCCGTTTTTTTCAAGAATAGGAGCATAACCTTTTTGCTTCTTATAAAACTATTTCCTCCGCTTAATGGATAACTATTTGCTACCAATGGAGAATTGCTTCTCATCTCAAAATCTCAAACAGAGTGATTGGATTTGCACCAATAGAAACCATAAATTCCATAACATAACAAACATAATCATAATAGGTAGATGATAGATCTTCCTTTTTAGATATTAGAAAAGAGTCAATTAAATGTCCGTCTTCCACTCTATTTATCCTAGTGGTCGTAAATAAATTTTTTTTTCATTTATTCAAACTCATTATATGATTATCTGAATTAAACGAGTCGCACTTACACCCTAGTACATGTTCCTCGACGCTGAGGACATCCTCGAAGAGCGGGAGATTTCGTGACATTTCTTATTGGCTGTCTTGCGTTTCTAATAAGTTGTTTAATGGTTGGCATGTGGTGTCTATAAAATCTCATTCTAGATAGAATAGAGCGGGTTGGTTTAGATCGATCTTAACCTGATGGTTGATGATTATGAATGATTTCTATTCAATAGAAAATCACGGAAAATTCAAAATTTGAAATTGAATTTTAGATTTATACGAAATCCCCGGTATTTTTATTTTCATTTTCGACCGCTACAAGATCAACGATGCCATGAGCTTGGGCTTCTGTTGCTGACATAAAAACATCCCTTTCCATATCTTCGGATATAACCCATAAAGGGTTGCCCGTTCTTTGTACATAAACTTTTGTGATGGTTTCGCGAAGCTTCAATAGTTCTTCTGCTTCCAGGATAAATTCCCCTGTCTGTCCCTCATAAAAAGAACTAGCAGGTTGGTGAATCATAACCCTGATTATATTCATCATGAACGGTTTTTCTATCTTGCACGATTGGGTTAAAGTGAGGGAAGGGGAAAAAATAGAATTAAACAACCGTACGAGCATCTTTTGTACATTGCATACGGCTTTGCAATGGAATTTGTTTTTCGATCAAATTTCTTCTATCGACTATCGAAAAGAAGAAATAGAATCCATCCGATCCAAATCGGTAAATGATCCATTTACCATCCTTCCTTTCGTATTAGGAAAAAATACTATGATGGTTCTGTTGCTTTATCTATTTATCTCGTCTGTGATTTAGCAATCCCAAAATTTTTTTTGATACGATCCAAGAAGGAGAAAAATTCTTTATTCCTCTTTCTCTCATAACATAAAGATAAGAAAGAGACTTCTGGTGTGGAAGAAAAAGGGTTTGTAACGCTGAAATTTACTCTTGACACATAAGATCAAATTAGAAATAACCCTTCTTTCATACTACTTTCTCGATACAAAATTTCGTTTTATAAAAAAACAATAAAGGTTTGTTCATATCGAAGTCGAAGTGCCATGCTATTATTACTTATTCTTTATTTAATTCACATTTGATATAGTGAAGGCATAATCTTCTTTTTTCTCATCTTAGATAAAAACTCATTGGCGCCAAGCGTGAGGGAATGCTAGACGTTTGGTAATTTCTCCTCCGACCAGAATGAAAGATCCCATTGAAGCAGCTAATCCCATGCATATTGTATGTACATCCGGTGACACAAGTTGCATGGTATCATAAATGGATATTCCTGATATTACCCATCCGCCTGGAGAGTTTATAAACAGAAAAAGATCTTTAGTATCATCTTCTATACTTAGATATACCATGATACCAACAAGTTGATTTGAAATCTCGCTATCAACCTCTTGGCCTAAAAAAAGTAATCTTTCTCGATGAAGTCGGTTGATTAGGGCAAAATTGTATCCCTGAGGAACCGTACGTGCACCTTTGGATGCATACGGTTCTAAAGAATTGTGAAAAAAAAATCAATGTGTTGATTCTAGTCCTATTTCTTTTTTTTTTACAGGAGTTTTGGCCTCCTTCCCTATATTCTCTAATGTAGAAAAGAAAAAAATTTATGAACTTATTGAACTAACTTTTCATTGATGTATTGTTTCATCGAAATTCAAATAACGATGTAATTTTCTTGTTCCTGAATGGGCTCTCTTAATTCTTTTAGGTTCTTGTTCTACTCCGGGGGAAGATTTGCCCGAATTCCATTTGTGCATATAGGGCAAAAGGTTTTAGTACTACTTCTTTTTTTTATTCATTTCATACCTTTCCCTAAACTATGAATAAGTTTATGATACAAGTGGTAATCGTGTAAGAATCTAGAGTTTATTTCATAGAATATAGAATATATTCTATTTTAGCAAGTTATATTCTATTTCATTACTAATTCATTTCAAAATTTATTAATTTGATTTAGATTTTATTTTTTTATTGAATATTTCTTCTTTTTCTATTATCTAATTCTAGATTCTAATTTTATTAGATTTTTTATTTTTTCTAGTGAATCTTTCTATTACTAAATTTACACTTCTATTCTATTACTTTACTCTTAACATTCCAAAATTGGTATTTTCTGAACGGAGCCTGGATACTTTCTTTTATCAGTCTAAGTAAACCATAAATTAGAATAATTTATAATATTGATTGTCAATAGGAATCATTGTGCTTCACGCTCCGAATTATTGATGGTTAAATTATGAAAATATTGAATAATATCTATTGGATTCGGCAAAACATAAAATACTCGATCGGGGGAGATAACGGGGAAATACCATATGACCAATATGTCTGACAAGTCGCACTATACGTCAACCCAAGATGCATCTTCCTCTCCGGGAATCCGAAAAGGAACTTTTGGAACACCAATTGGCATTAAAAGAAAGAAAAAAGAGAAAGAAAAAAAGGAAGTGAAGTATTATATTTTACTTTAATATGGAAACGTAACAATGGATTTATTGTATTTTTCCTTTTTTTTTCTTTCTCTTTTTTGATTCTATATTCTTTTTTTTTCTATCTTCTATTCTCATTCTATAGATAATAGATAAAATTAGAATATATCTAAGTCTATATCTATAGACTGGAAGGTTCATAAAGGAAGACAGAATTAATAAAGAAAAATTGGAACGAATGGGATCGATCCAATTTTTCTTTATCACAAACAAGTATCTATGCATTCTTTTCCACAAAACCCTCCCATTGCGTATTGGTACTTATCGGGTATAGAATAAGATCTGTTTCTATTTTTTCTCCTAAATAAAATAAAAGAATACAAATAAATATTAATCCTTTCCTATACAAAATATACCGAACAGGTGAAGTACACGGTCTAGTCTTTTCCAATGCGATAAAGTTACATAATGTCTATTTCTTTTTCAGAAAGGGGTATTTACATGGGTTTGCCTTGGTATCGTGTTCATACTGTTGTATTGAATGATCCCGGTCGATTGCTTTCTGTCCATATAATGCATACAGCTCTAGTTTCTGGTTGGGCCGGTTCAATGGCTCTATATGAATTAGCGGTTTTTGATCCCTCTGACCCTGTTCTTGATCCAATGTGGAGACAGGGCATGTTCGTTATACCCTTCATGACTCGTTTAGGAATAACCAATTCATGGGGGGGTTGGAGTATTTCAGGAGGAACTATAACGAATCCGGGCATTTGGAGTTATGAAGGCGTGGCAGGGGCACATATTTTGTTTTCTGGCTTGTGCTTCTTGGCAGCTATCTGGCATTGGGTTTATTGGGACCTAGAAATATTCTCTGATGAACGTACGGGAAAACCTTCTTTGGACTTGCCCAAGATCTTTGGAATTCATTTATTTCTTTCAGGAGTGGCTTGCTTTGGCTTTGGCGCATTTCATGTAACAGGCTTATATGGTCCTGGAATATGGGTGTCTGATCCTTATGGACTAACTGGAAAAGTACAATCTGTAAATCCAGCATGGGGTGCGGAAGGTTTTGATCCTTTTGTTCCGGGGGGAATAGCTTCTCATCATATTGCAGCAGGTACATTGGGTATATTAGCGGGTCTATTCCATCTTAGTGTCCGTCCGCCTCAACGTCTATACAAAGGATTGCGCATGGGTAATATTGAAACTGTGCTTTCCAGTAGTATTGCTGCTGTTTTTTTTGCAGCTTTCATTGTTGCTGGGACTATGTGGTATGGTTCAGCAACTACCCCAATCGAATTATTTGGCCCCACTCGTTATCAATGGGATCAGGGGTACTTCCAGCAAGAAATATATAGAAGAGTTGGGGCCGGACTAGCCGAAAATCTGAGCTTATCGGAAGCTTGGTCTAAAATTCCCGAAAAATTAGCTTTTTACGATTACATTGGTAATAATCCGGCGAAAGGGGGATTGTTCAGAGCAGGTTCAATGGATAACGGGGATGGAATAGCTGTTGGGTGGTTAGGGCACCCCGTATTTAGAGATAAAGAAGGTCACGAACTCTTTGTACGTCGTATGCCTACCTTTTTTGAAACATTTCCGGTAGTTTTAGTAGATGTAGACGGAATTGTGAGGGCCGATGTTCCTTTTAGAAGGGCAGAATCCAAGTATAGTATTGAACAAGTAGGGGTAACTGTTGAATTCTATGGTGGCGAACTCAATGGAGTCATTTATAGTGATCCTGCTACTGTGAAAAAATATGCTAGACGTGCCCAATTAGGTGAAATTTTTGAATTAGACCGGGCTACTTTGAAATCCGATGGTGTTTTTCGTAGTAGTCCAAGGGGTTGGTTCACTTTTGGGCATGCTACGTTTGCTTTGCTCTTCTTTTTCGGACACATTTGGCATGGCGCCAGAACCTTGTTCAGAGATGTTTTTGCCGGTATTGATCCAGATTTGGATGCTCAAGTAGAATTTGGAGCATTCCAAAAACTTGGAGATCCAACTACAAAGAGACAAGCAGTCTGATACAAAATTCCTTTGCCATCTTTTGCCTCTATTTTTTTTCTTATTTTATTTTAGTATTTAGAATATTTAAATTTCAATTTAAAAATTGAAATTTATTTAGTAAATGATCCAAAATGAATAGGTGTGGAAGCTATAATTGTAAACTACGATCGAATCTATGGAAGCATTGGTTTATACATTCCTCTTAGTTTCGACTTTAGGGATAATCTTTTTCGCTATCTTTTTTCGAGAACCACCTAAAGTTCCAACTAAAAAATGAAAGGATTTTTCATTCTTTCCATTGAAGTAATGAGCCCCCCAATATTCATATGGGAGGCTCGTTACTTCAATTAGTCCCCGTGTTCTTCGAAGGGATCTCTTAATTTTTGAGAGGGTTGCCCAAAAGCGATATATAAGGCGTACCCAGTAAAACTTACAAGTAAACCGGATATGGAGATGGCGACTAGGGTTGCTGTTTCCATTTTTTAAAAAATTTCAAGATCACAATGGATCGCGATAATGTCGTTTATTTACAAATACAACGGAATGCTATACAAAGTCAACAGATTACAAGATTAAAACCCATGATGAAAGAGGATTTATGGCTACAAAAACCGCTGAGAGTAGTTCTAGATCTGGTCCAAGACGAACTGACGTAGGGAGTTTATTGAAACCATTGAATTCGGAATATGGAAAAGTAGCTCCAGGGTGGGGGACTACACCACTTATGGGAGTCGCAATGGCTCTATTTGCAATATTTCTATCTATTATTTTAGAAATTTATAATTCATCAGTTTTACTGGATGGAATTTCAATGAATTAGTTCATAAAAACTAAAACTTCCTAGCTTTCTTAATGCTTAAAATACTTAATCTTAATTAAGATTATTTAAAACTTGGATTTATAGACCATTATTCTGGTAGTTCGATCGTGAAATTTATTTGTTTCGATATTTTATTTCCGGAATATGAGCGTGTGACTTGTTATAATTGATCCTATTGATAATACAGAGAATGGACCTGTCATCTCTATCAAGATGATTCTACCTCGTCAGATATTTCTTCTAGTCTCTGGAGCACGGACTATATAGAATAGATCAAGAAAAGAAATATTGAAACTATGATTCATACCTATTATTCAGACCTCGCAACCGGACTAAAAAAAGGAAATAGGTCTTTTCTAAATCAAACAAATTTTTCCTTAAGACTTCTTTTGACCGAAAGAAAAATATTTTTTTATATTTTGTTGAGTTATTACATTGATTGAATAAGTGATGATCAAATGGTTTTTACTCGGAAAATCTTTGAGTTTAGCTTTGGCTTTCTGAAATCATCGTGGTTCTAGTATGAATCTGAGGTTTCAATTTATTCATAGGGTCTCAACAAGAGAATTCCTATCAAAAAAGTAAAAAAAAATAGGGAAGAGAAGATTCAAGAGGCCCGGTCACGATTAACATAAAGAAAAATGGATGAGCCAACTTGAGATTTTATTTCTTGGCATTATTATCACAAAGAAGAGATTCCGGATTTTTCTTACTTCGCTTCGTATCTTTGGGTCAAATCGAGTCAAGAGGCTAAGCTCCAAGAAGTTTAAAACTCTCTATTCCATATCTGTTGAAACCAGTATTTGTGTGTTTCGCCTTGAGCCGTACGAGATAAAATTCTCATATACGGTTCTCAGAGGGGGAATCTTTCTTGGGTTACCTATCTCAATAAAGTATATGATTGGTTCGAGGAACGTCTTGAGATTCAAGCGATTGCAGATGATATAACTAGTAAATATGTTCCTCCTCATGTCAACATATTTTATTGTCTGGGAGGGATTACGCTTACTTGTTTTTTAGTACAAGTAGCTACGGGTTTTGCTATGACCTTTTACTATCGTCCAACTGTTACAGAAGCTTTTTCCTCTGTTCAATACATAATGACTGAGGCCAACTTTGGTTGGTTAATTCGATCAGTTCATCGATGGTCAGCAAGTATGATGGTTCTAATGATGATCTTGCATGTATTTCGTGTATATCTTACGGGTGGGTTTAAAAAACCCCGCGAATTAACTTGGGTTACAGGGGTAGTTCTGGCTGTATTGACCGCATCTTTTGGCGTAACTGGTTATTCCTTACCTTGGGACCAAATTGGTTATTGGGCAGTCAAAATTGTAACAGGCGTGCCTGAGGCTATTCCTATAATAGGATCCCCTTTGGTAGAATTATTACGTGGAAGTGCTAGTGTGGGCCAATCCACTTTGACTCGTTTTTATAGTTTACATACTTTTGTATTGCCTCTTCTTACTGCTGTATTTATGTTAATGCACTTTCTAATGATACGTAAGCAAGGTATTTCGGGTCCTTTATAGATTTATAGAGAAGAAAGATCATAGATATTTGTAATTTATCATATCGGGGAGGAACAAGAGTCTTTCATTGCTACAAATATGGATTATTTAAAAATAAGGCATGTTATATTTGGATATTTTTCTTCAACTATGAAGTATTTTATTGTTTATTTGATACGAATAGTTCAAGTATATTTTCCTAAAAGAGGATGGATTATGGGAGTGTGTGACTTGAACTATTGATTGGTCCATGCAGATATCTTCTTTTATCTGCCACGTTGGAATTCACAACCCAATGTGTCTCCGCATCCAACCATCACGTAAGTACCCTTATGTAGCATAGGATAGGGCAATTCGCTTGAGGAGAATCTTTTCTATGATCATACTCGAATCATGTGATGCATGAAAAGGCTCTGTAAGATCCCTAGAATAAGTAATGTGGCATGATCCATGATCCAATATTTTATTTATTCCACTTTGTTTGATTTTTTTTTTATTTTTTAGAATTTAGAATTATACTAATAAGTATTTCGTATTAATTTGATGGCAATCTTAGTCAGTTTATTATAGTATGTAGATGCATTCATTTCCTCTGCATCGACTCTGATCTACGATACTATCGGAGTGAAATAAGGGATCTAAGGAAGAAAAGAGGCTAGACTTTATTAGTAACAAGTAAAAACTTTGTATTTTTGTATGTAAGAAAATCTAGATGTTGTGGGGATAAATACCAACCAAAAGATATGAGACAATCCAAAAAGCACTTGATCCTGATCGAATTTGTAAGCCTACTTGGATATTGAGCATTTCCTTGCCAGAACTGAATTCTTTGCAATGAATCGAATCGTTGCAACTCAGGGAATTGAAATTTTATAAATATATATATTACATAGAGTCATTATTATATATGTAGATATGCATGAAATCTAGATTTCCTATGGATCTTTTTCTGTGATTCTTTGTGATTCTTGCTCGAGCCGGATGATCAAAAATTATCATGTCCGGTTCCTTTGGGGGATGGATCCACAAAAATTCACCTATCCAAATAACAAAAAAACCTGATTTGAATGATCCTGTATTAAGAGCTAAATTAGCTAAAGGGATGGGGCATAATTATTATGGAGAACCCGCATGGCCCAATGATCTTTTATATATTTTTCCAGTGGTAATTCTAGGCACTATTGCATGTAATGTGGGCTTAGCAGTTCTAGAGCCATCAATGATTGGTGAACCGGCGGATCCTTTTGCAACTCCGTTGGAAATATTACCCGAATGGTACTTCTTTCCCGTATTTCAAATACTTCGCACAGTACCCAATAAGTTATTGGGTGTTCTTTTAATGGTTTCAGTACCAATAGGATTATTGATAGTACCTTTTTTGGAGAATGTCAATAAATTTCAAAATCCATTTCGTCGTCCAGTAGCTACAACAGTCTTTTTGATCGGTACCGCAGTAGCTCTTTGGTTAGGTATTGGAGCGACTTTACCTATTGAGAAATCCTTAACTTTAGGTCTTTTTTAAATTGATTCAACCGTGAAATATCATGACATAAGTATCTAAGGAAGATCCCCCTCTGGATCTTCCCTAGATACATCAATTTTATTATGATCTATTCTGCAAATATATGGATCGTGTCAAAGATTAAAAACTCATTATCTTCTTTTTTTTCTAAAAAGGGAAAAAATAACAAAGGATTTAAAATGAAAACTTTTTCTTAGGTAAATTTATTACAAAATGCTTCTGTAGAGTGCCCAATATCTTTTTTACATCTTCTATGCGAAAATCTTTCATTTTCATAAGATCTTCTTGACTATGACTCAAAAGGTCCAATAATGTATGTATATTGGACCTTTTGAGACAATTATAGGTCTTGGAAGACAATTCTGATTGGTCAATAAAAATACATGTTAATGGAATTCCTTTTTTTTTCTTGAGATTAGTGAATCTGTCTTGAAAGGAAAAAAGGGGTAGATTCCATCTGTTTTCATTTTCCTCTAAATTCATATCCTCTTCCTCTGCATGTAGAAAAGGAATCAATAAATCAATCAAATTACGAGAAGCTTCATAAAGTGCTTCTTTAGGAGTTATACTTCCATTCGTCCATATTTCTAGAAAGAGTATTTCTTGTTTTTCATTCCCATTACCGTAAGAATGAATACTATGATTCACATTTCGAACAGGCATGGATACAATATCTATAGGATAACTTCCATCGTGAGAGTTGTTTGTGGATTTCAAACGATATCCGCGATCTCTCTTTATTTGTAATTCAATAAACAAATCAATTGGTTCTGTCAGGTTAGCTATATGCTGTGTCGTGTCAACTATTTCTACATAAGGTGGTGAAATGATATCTTGAGCGGTTATGTATTTGGGACCCCTTACGCAAATGGATGCGGCCCTAACTCCATAGAGATTACTTCTCAATACAATTTCTTTCAAATTTATTAAAATCTCATGTACGGATTCTTCAATACCTGCTATCGTAGAATATTCATGAAGCACGTTTTCAGATGTTGCACATGTGATACATGTTCCTTCTATTTCTACAAGTAAAGCCCTTCGCATAGCAATACCTATGGTATCGGCTTGACCTTTCATAAGCGGGGACAGAATGAAACGACCATAATAAAGACGCTTGCTTTCTACTCTTGATTCAACACATTTCCACTGTAGTGTTCGAGTGGATCCTGCTACTTCTTCTCGAACCATACTATTATATTCTTTATGATTATTGGATCAGATCCTTGAATCATTTCTTTCTCTTGAAATCTATTGAATTCTTATTTTTACACACGTCTTTTTTTCGGAGGGCGACATCCATTATGTGGCATGGGTGTTACATCACGTACGAAACTTAATAGCATACCACTTCTGCGAATGGCTCGTAATGCCGCATCTCTTCCGAGACCTGGACCCTTTATCACAACCTCTGCTCGTTGCATACCCTGATCAATTACTGTACGAATTGCATTTAATGCAGTTGCTTGAGCAGCATAGGGTGTTCCTTTTCTTGTGCCTCTGAATCCAGAAGTACCTGCAGAAGCCCAAGAAACCACCCGACCTCGTACGTCTGTAACAGTAACAATAGTATTGTTGAAACTCGCTTGAACATGAATAACTCCTTTTGGTATTCTACGTTCATTCTTATGTAAACCAATACGTGCATTCTTACGTAAACCAATTTTTGCTATAGGTTTTGTCATATTTTATTATATCATATTCATAAGAATAAAAAGAAGAATCATAAATCTACAGAAAGATACGGGGATATCGTTTTCATATGAAAACGAATCCTTTCTTCTTTCTTTTTACATGTACATGGGTTTTTCTTTTAAAAGGTTCTTTATTTAGAAATTTAGAAAAATTAACCCTGTCTCTGTTTATGTCTCGGATTGGAACAAATTACTATAATTCGTCCTCGCCTACGAATCAAGCGACATTTTTCACAAATTTTACGAACAGAGGCCCTTATTTTCATATTTATAATTCCTTACCTTCATTCTGAATCTATATCTTTTTTTTGAAACAAAAAGAAGTTTCTTTCATTTTTGAACTTCAAATTATATCCCCTACAAAGGGGAATGTTTAAAAGAAGGATTTAATCGTTCGAATCTTTTTTGCGAAGTCTATAAATTATGCGTCCCCTGGTTGAATCATAACGACTCATTTCAATTTTAACTCTATCTCCGGGTAGTATACGTATAAAACTGCGCCGTATTCTCCCGGAAATATAACCTAGAATTAGATCTTGATTATCTAACCGAACTCGGAACATACCGTTGGGAAGTGATTCTGTAATTAAACCCTCATGAATCAATTTTTGTTCTTTCATTCCAGGGAACCTCCCTTTAAGTATTAACTAATAGAGGAAGAGTTCTATAATTCACTTTTCCTCTCTATTTTACAAATAGTAAGTTCAAGAGAAAATTAGGGTACCCCAAGAGAATTACCATATATAACACAAAATTTCTCCTCCAATTTTTTCTAGTCGAGCTTCTCGATCTGTCATTATACCTTGAGAAGTAGAAAGAATTACAATCCCCATTCCGCCTAAAATCTTAGGAATTCGTTGATAGTTGGAATATATTCGTAGACCGGGTCGGCTGATACGCTTTAAAATTCTTTTCTTTCCTTTCCCAGTCTTTCTATGTCGTAAGGTTGAAACCAAGAAATTTTTTTTACTTTCTTTATGTTTTCGAACGTTTTCAATAAAACCTTCTCGTAAAAGTATTTTAACAATGTTTTTAGTGATATTAGTAGATACTATTTTCACTCTTCCCTTTTGATCCATGTCAGCATTCCTTATAGAAGTTATTATATCGGCAATAATGTCCCTACCCATGACGAACTCTAGTTATTGGTGCCTCCTTATTTTGATATAATCAACATGCTTCTTTTTTATTTTATCAAAATTTTTTTTTTGAATTTTTCAATTCTAAAGAATTATTAGGAATTTAAAGTATATGCATGAGACACAATCTATTTCAGATATTTCAATATTCTATAGAGATAGATAGAAAATGACATACCCTTTTTTAATCTATCTACTAGTCTTATTTAGAAGATTATAAGACTTCGGGTGCTAATGAAACTATTTTAGTAAAGTTTAACTGTCTCAATTCCCGAGCAATCGCACCAAAAATCCGAGTTCCTTTTGGATTTCCTTCTTTATCAATGATAACCGCTGCATTGTCATCATATCGTATTATCATGCCGTTGTCACGTTTAAGTTCTTTACACGTGCGTACAATCACAGCTCTAATTACTTCTGATCTTTCTATAGGCATGTTGGGTACTGCTTCTTTTATTACGGCAACAATAACATCACCAATATGAGCATATCGGTGATTACCAGTTCCTATGATTCGAATACACATCAATTCTTGAGCTCCGCTGTTATCCGCTACATTCAAAAGGGTCTGAGGTTGAATCATATCATTTTTATTTGAATCTATTATTGAAATGTAAGGGAAAAAAGAAATATTGTCTGTCCAGAGATAAAGAAATACGCGGTTTTTTTTTTCATTCTCAATACTTCTTTACTTTTGTTTACTTATCCTGAAACAACAAATTTAGTTCGTATAGACATTTTGCATGCAGCTATTTTTATAGCTGCTTTGGCTACAGTTTTTGATACTCCACTCATTTCATAAAGTATTCGGCCCGGTTTAACAACGGATACCCAATATTCGGGGGATCCCTTGCCCGAACCCATACGTGTTTCCGTAGGTCTTACTGTAACAGGTTTATCGGGAAAGATACGTATCCATATCTTTCCACCACGACGCACATATCGTGTCATTGCTCTTCGCCCTGCTTCTATTTGTCTAGCTGTGATCCAAGCAGGTTCAAGTGCCTGAAGAGCGTATTTGCCAAAACAAATATGCTTGCCTCGGCAAGATATTCCCTTCATTCTACCTCTATGTTGTTTACGAAATCTGGTTCTTTTGGGGTTATAGTTGATGGTTTTTTATGAATTCCATCTCTACTGCAGAGCCGGACATGAGAGTTTCTTCTCATCCAGCTCCTCGCGAATGAAATGATTCAATAATATTACATATACACATGTATTTCATTCTATCAAAAGATTTAAAATTTTTTTGTTACTATTAAATAGGGAATTATATATATATAATTAGATAACTAGGCATCTTTTTTTATATATGATGCTTCTTTATTTTATCAATATCAAATTTGCTAAAATCTTTTACTTTACCTCTATAAAATTTATAAAATTGTGCCAAAAGTTATCCAATATATATAATATAAATAAAATTTTTCAATTAAAGAAAAAGAAAGAAAGGGTTCGCGGGCGAATATTGACTCTTTCATCCTTTATTTGTAGGGTCAATTCATGACCATTCAGAATAAATCCTTTTTTTTGTTCATTCCGCCATCCTACCCAGTGAATCATTAGGATTTCTTCGTTTTCAATAAAATCCTATGTAGTCCCAGGTTCCATCGTTCCTATAGCTTCTCCATTAATGTTTAGGCTTGAACTCTGCAATGGAGCTTCCAACAAAATATATTCTTTGTTTCCGAGTAAATCTCCTCAGTTTTTCTTAACTCGAAGCTCGATTCAATTATTCATCTATTTTATAGTATTTAGATATTTATATCTTTTTTTATCTTTGATATCTTCTTTTTATAGCTTTTTAGATATATAATAGACTCTATTATATATTTATATATATTGATTAGATTCTATTTTTTTTTTTTTTTTTTTTTTTGTATATTTCTTATTATATTTGAATCGTTTGTAATCGTAAATTTTGTATATTTATTTCTTGATGCTTTATCACACTGCCTTTTTTTTTTTTTTTATGAAGTGATTCTTCATAAACCATACATATGGGAATCATATATCATTGATATCTTTATTCTCTCTTTCTATCATCCTTCCTTTTTTTCCACATCCCTTTTTTGTTTCACAATTCATAATCAGATTTCTTTGTTATGAAAAGAATTTTAGTTGCTACAACTATATGATCGATTCAATCATATAGTGACTTTTTATTGGGATCTCGACAATACGAAGCAATAAGTTGGTTATTAGTTTTGAGCTTATTTAGTTTTCATAGTTACTAAGTTTATAGTGGGATCAGCCTGTTTTTTCAATCTCAATTCTAAAACAACTAACGAGTCACACACTAAGCATAGCAATTATACTAAAAATAAATAGTGTAAATCAAATTTTTATTCAACCTTATAGAATTATAATTGATAATTTATCTTTTTTTTTAATAAAAAAAAGAAGAAAATAGTTTATAAATTTTTTTATTGCTGAGCAAAATGGCGAGATAAAGAAAAGTCCATTTTTTTTTCTTTTCTTATTCTTGGTTTACAAATATCCAAATTTTGATGCCTAAGACTCCATAGATAGTTCTAATTGTATGAGAACAGTGATCAATTTTAGCGTGAATTGTTTGTAAGGGAACCCTGCCCTCTCTGATCCATTCGACACGTGCAATCTCTTTTCCGTCGATACGCCCTGCAATTTGCACTTGAATTCCTTTTGTACCTGTTTGTTCAGTTAATTCAATAGCTTTTTTCATTGCCTTTCGAAACGAAACTCTATTTTTTAATTGTAAAGCTATATATTCTGCAAGAATATTAGGCTGTCCATAAGGTTTTTCAATTCTTGTGATAGTAATGTTGAGTCTCCGGTGAAACTCTTTTTGTACATTCATCTGTAATTCTTCGATTCCCCGTGTTCGTCCTTCTATTAATATATTGGGAAATCCAATATAGATTATGACCTGAATCAAATCTATTCTTTTTTGAATTCCCATATAGGCAATTCCTTCGAAACCGGAGGATATTCTCTTTTTTTTTACATAGTTCTTAATATAATTCCGTATTTTTTCATCTTCTTGTAAACCCATGGAAAAATCCTTTGGTTTTGCGAACCAAAAAGAATGATGACTTTGAGTTGTTCCAAGTCTGAAACCAAGTGGATTTATTTTTTGTCCCATATTTTTCTATTTTTTTTTATCCATATATATTTTTTTCTTTTAAAACAATCTTTATATGACAAGTGGTTTTTTTTATCAGATAACTACGCCCTCGAGCCCGGGGTCTTAATTTTTTCATAATAGTACCTCCATTGACTTCAGCTTTACTAATAAATAAATCAGCTTCATTTAAACCCATATTATTACTAGCATTTGCTGCTGCAGAATAAACCAATTTTAAAATTGGATACGATGCCCGATAAGGCATTAGTTCCAGTATCATAAGTGTTTCCTCATAAGAACGTCCGCGAATCTGATCAATTACTCTTCGTGCTTTGAAAACAGACATATGTATATGTTGAGCTAACACTTTTGCTTCTTTATCCGATTTCTCCGAATTTTTGTTCTTTATCATAAAAGAAAGTTCTCCCCCGCCAATGAATGATAAGTGCCTAGGTGAAGTATAGTATAAGATAAGTAATAAAAATCTAAGTCTTAGTATACTATAAAAGACTATACCTATACTTTTACTATAAGATAAAGACTCTTAAGTTGAAATACTATCGAAATACTATTAAGATAAGACTTTTCACATGAATACTTAGTAGAACGATTAACGACGAGATTTATTATCATTTCTCGCATGTCTCACGAAAGTGAGAGTAGGTGCGAATTCTCCCAATTTGTGACCGACCATACGAT